ATCATCCACGCCTTAAACGTATTTTGATGCCTGAAAGTTGGATAGGCTGGCCCCTACGTAAGGACTATATTACTCCAAATTTCTATGAAATACAAGATGCTCATTGAATGACAAGAAACTAATGTTAACTTATATAACAATGACACTACGTCAGAATTTATTCAAGTCAAGGAATATTTTTACGTCCTGTTTCAGATGAAACAGAGTAACTGGACTCTAATTCGTATTCTAGACGGGCTAAAAGCTAAAAAGAAAGGGGCTTCAATTCCCCAATTTGTATGCATTTCGTATGAGCAAAAAAACAATAGAATAGGATGAATCAAAAGAGTTCTATACCATGTACCATGAACTTTGTACCGCGCATATTAATATTACTTAGAGGAATCTCAGGAAGTAAAATACAATCTCAGGAAGTAAAATACAATTAAGTAAAGTATAAGTAGGAGTGAAAAAATAGAATAAATATAAAAACAAAATTAAGAAATACAATATGAAGGCTTAACATTTAGGTGATAAAAAGCACAGTCAAAAAAGAGAGCATAATCCCATTTTGTTCTTTACCAGACCAGACATAACATATATTTTACCCCATCTCAAAAAATGGAGATATATCCATACATTAACACTATAACCATATATCTTATATATCTAGATGAATATAATTTAGGTATACATATAACATATATAATTAAATTATAATGCTAGAGGCTATTAATGATAATAAATATATATCTCGATTAGTCTCGATTAATTTGTATTAATAATTATTTGATCCATTATTTACGTGTCAGGAACCAGATTTGAACTGGTGACACGAGGATTTTCAGTCCTCTGCTCTACCAACTGAGCTATCCCGACCTTTTCCCCCGCATTATCCTAGTAGAGCACTTTATCAATTAAAGGGACTAAAAAAGTAAGAAAGTATTAAAAAATCTTACCCAGCCCCTGAATTTATTAGATAAAAAAAAGATAAAAAAGTAGTCTAGGAAGTCTAGTTAAGTTAGTAATAAAAATAAAAATAGGCTTTTATTGGGGATAGAGGGACTTGAACCCTCACGACTTATAAAGTCGACGGATTTTCCTTTTACTATAAATTTCATTGTTGTCGGTATTGACACGTAGAATGGGACTCTCTCTTTATTCTCGTTCGAATAATCGGTTTTTCAAAAGATCTATCAGACTTTGGAATGAATAATTTGATCACTTAATATTCAATTCTTCTTCCAACTTCGATTGGAATATCGAATGGAATAGATTCACAATAATTCTTAAATTTTTCATATATAATGGATTTGGGCTGCGATTAATCAATCGTTTACTATGTGAGTATGTATATCTACATATATAGTATAGGGCGGGTATCTTTTCAATAATTTTGATAGAAGGATTCCGGCTACTAGCGCATGTAACGTAATCAACTCCATTTGTTAGAACAGCTTCCATTGAGTCTCTGCACCTATCCTTTTTTTGATTGTAGTTTAATTTTGATATTTTTATATTAATATAATATTAAAACTATAAATTACAAATTAAACCCTCCTTTTTGAAAAAAAAAGATTTGGCTCAGGATTGCCCATTTTTAATTCCGGGGTTTCTCTGAATTTGGAAGTTATCACTTAGCAGGTTTCCATACCAAGGCTCAATTTAATCAAGTCCGTAGCGTCTACCGATTTCGCCATATCCCCTTTTGCGACAGGATCTAGTTGTAATTCTATTCAACTCTTTTATTTATTTATCTTGGAATCGTTGCGTTGAATTAATTATATAATGATTCTTATATCTAAAAAATGTATGCCACTTTTTTCACCATCCTCTATAATTTCATTTTCATTGTATTGAATGAATCATATTAGTTCTAATCAGACATGATTCTATCATTGATGTGTCCCCAATTCAATATGAATTGATATATCCCACATATATATGTCTCCTCTCTTCATTTTGAGTTTAAAAGCGCGATTTGTAATACTGGAAGGATCGATACCCATTATTTTTTTTCGCCCTATCTTTTCCTTTATGAATGAAAACAAAGGAATGTCTTATTCTAATTATAACTTTATTATAACTTGAATTGTATCTTTTATCTTTTCTTAGGCTGGATTCACTATCATTATATAATAATTTATAGAATATAGAATATAATTAATTAGCATAATTTGGTGTAACTGCTCTAAGAAAGAATTAGACTTTTCTAAAATAATAATATCAAATTTATATTCTATTTTTAAGTAATAATATGGAAATATTATTGATTTTATAGTATTATAATATAATTAAGTATATATTTATACTATAAATATATACTATAAATAAAATTTAAATAAAATATTATTAAAAAAAAATATTAATTAAATTTTATTAATTTATAGCTGATATATCAAATATGGTAGTTTCCGGAATCCCTATTCACTATTTCTATTTCTGCTATGTGAGCGTGAGCCCGCTTAGCTCAGAGGTTAGAGCATCGCATTTGTAATGCGATGGTCATCGGTTCGATTCCGATAGCCGGCTTTTATCTATCGATTTTTCCATGATTGATAATCTCTTCTCCCCCCTTTCTTCAAATATCGGTCGCTGATCTATTATATCGTATTAACATAACATGAAAAAAATGGATTGGAGTGGAACGATTAGATCTCTCACAAAATAAATAATAAAACAGAGACTTAACTTCCTTACTATCATATACAAATACAAAAAATCTAGATATTGATACAATGCATTCCATTCTATTTTCATTCTACTGAAGTATTGTATACTTCAGTAGATTTAGCCTTGCATTGTTTATCCTTTAGTTCAGTCTTAATTTAGATTTTTATTTAAAAATTTCAATAAAATAAAAAAGGAGTTTTATGTCTCGTTACCGAGGGCCTCGTTTCAAAAAAATACGCCGTCTGGGGGCTTTACCTGGATTAACTAGTAAAAGGCCTAGATCTGGAAATGATCTTAAAAACCAATTGCGTTCTGGGAAAAGATCGCAATATCGTATTCGTCTAGAAGAAAAACAGAAATTGCGTTTTCATTATGGTCTGACAGAACGACAATTACTTAGATATGTACATATCGCTGGAAAAGCCAAAGGGTCAACAGGTCAGGTTTTACTACAGCTACTTGAGATGCGTTTGGATAACATACTTTTTCGATTGGGTATGGCTTCAACCATTCCTGGAGCCAGACAATTAGTAAACCATAGACATATTTTAGTTAATGGTCGTGTAGTAGATATACCAAGTTATCGTTGCAAACCCCGAGATATTATTACTACGAAGGATAAACAAAAATCGAAAGCTCTGATTCAAAATTATATTGCTTCATCGCTCCGCGAGGAATTGCCAAAACATTTGACTATTGACTCATTCCAATATAAAGGATTAGTAAATCAAATAATAGATAGTAAGTGGATTGGTTTGAAAATAAATGAGTTGTTAGTCGTAGAATATTATTCCCGTCAGACTTGAACCTAATAAAAATAACAAAGAAAGGTTCAGACAATTTGACTTTATACCATACCCTTTTTGTCGAAGTAAATCTATTAAAGAGCCGTGATCCACATTTTTCTTATTTTATTCACGTATCACAAATAGATCTGCAGTAATATTTTTTTCTTTTTTAGTTTTCTCATATTTGTATTTTACGTACCACAGTAATGTAATTAGGAATAGAGAATATCTTCAAATAAAGTTCTTACTTACTGTTGGAATAATGCTATCCATTGTTATTTTATTTGATACATTGTGGTCGGTAACGTTGGTGACTCGATAGAAACGGAAAGAGAGGGATTCGAACCCTCGGTAAGCAAAAGCCTACATAGCAGTTCCAATGCTACGCCTTGAACCACTCGGCCATCTCTCCTTCATAATCTTATTATTGGCCATAAACCGAGTGAAGTGAATAGCGAGTCATTCATATTAGTACACTATGGGTACGACCAATCAATGGTTTCATAGGAATAAAAGATTCCTTTCAACTTTCATAATTTCTCCACAGCAATTTTCTTAATGGATTTTTCTATTTCAATTGTATGATACATATGCTTTATGCAAATCAAAGAGATGGTTACTCTCCTCGATTTTTTCATGGAATCATTATTCCATTCTTTATTTTTCCTCTTTTCTTTTGATTATAACCAAATCAAAACTTTTCGAGTTACCAGAATTTATAGTAAAATAAAGTCCTTGGTTAGTCAACTTAGATGGTTAGTCAACTTAGATAAAATTGTACATAGTTCCTACAAATTTAGTAGTATACTGATAATTTAGTAGGAAATCCAATCTGATTCAAATATTTCATATCTCATCCCCCCTGTCCAAAAGGGCACAGGAAGATCCACATATTTTTTAGAATTAGTCTATTTTTATGATATTTCGCACTACTGTACAATTTTGTGGAATCATTTTCTTTTGTGAAAATGGGAAGAATTATAGAATGGATTGTTAATTATGCCTAGATCCCGGATAAATGGAAATTTTATTGATAAGACTTCTTCAATTGTAGCCAATATCTTATTACGAATAATTCCGACAACTTCAGGGGAAAAAAAGGCATTTACCTATTACAGAGATGGTGCGATTTGATTTTTTTTTATTGCTTTTTTAGACCTTACTTAATCTGAGAGATGGTTTGGGATATAAAGAAAGAAATTATTTAAATATTAAATAAACCGACGCTTGGTGAAGGTGAAGTTTAAAGATAGAACAATTCCTTCTGTCGTGTATCCTCGATTGATGCGGCTTCAGATGCTTTAATTATCGATTTTAGTATTGAGCGAACGGTTACACCTATAGGTTCTGGCTTGCGGTTCAATACGACGCCACTAGTACCAATGGGCGGCATAGGGGAAAACGCACTACTCTACGGAATCAACAACACGAAAACTTTGTTATATTAGAAATTATCCCTTCTCGGTATCGGGACTAACAAGGATGAATGGTAGGGACAACAAACATCCATCTCGTTTGTACTTTGGATACCCATATAACCATCAAAGATTGTTGAAGTGA